CTGTCCGAATAGCATTTCCCGCTGCGGTTTGGGCGGCAAATGGTGTCCCTCTTCTTGTACCCTTGAATCCACAAGTACCGGCGGAGGACCAAGAAATTACTCGACCTCGTACATCTGTAACAGTCACAATGGTATTGTTGAAACTTGCTTGAACATGAATAACTCCCTTTGGTATTCTACGCACATTCTTACGTGAACCAATACGTCTATTTCTACGTGAACCAATTTTTGGTATAGGTTTTGCCATATTTTATCATCTCATAAATATAAGTCAGAGATATATGGATATATCCATTTCATGTCAAAAGAGATCCTGGTTTTTTACTGATTTTTTTGTACATCTGTACATCAGGTCCTTTAGATTTCGGGAGTCCTTTTTGTTTTAGAAAGATTATCCTTGTCTTTGTTTATGTCTCGGGTTGGAACAAATTACTATAATTCGTCCCCGCCTACGGATCAATCGACATTTTTCACAAATTTTACGAACAGAGGCCCTTATTTTCATATTTGTCACTCCTTTTCTTAATTCTGAATCTACTTAATTGGAAGAAAATAAGTTTCTTAAAATCTTTAACTTCGAATTGTATCCCCACGAAAGAATGTTGAAATTGAAAAAACCACCTAATTATGTGAGTCTTTACTTTAGAGTATACAAAACTTTAGAGTATACAAAAGAGTATACAAATTATATGTCCTTTAGTTGAATCATAAGAACTTACCACAATTTTGATTCTATTTACTGGTAGTATACGTATAAAATTACGTTGAACCCTTCCCGAAGCAAAACCCAGAATCAGATTTTCATTATCTAAACGAACTCGAAACATAAATACCATTGGGACGTAGTTCAGTAATTAAAACCTCGCGAATCTTTTTTTTTCTTTCATTCCAGGGAAAACGGCCTTGAAGTATCAACGAATCTAAGAGGCATAGTATTGGAAACCTACCCTTTACCCTTTTTTTCACAAAACAAATAGGCGAGTTCCGCATATAATTGGGCTATCAGAAAGATTACCATATATAACACAAAATTTCTCCGCCGATTCCTTCTATTCGAGCCTCTCGGTCTGTCATTATGCCTCGAGAAGTAGAAAGAATTACAATCCCCATTCCGCCTAAAATTCTCGGAATTCGTTGATAGTTAGAATAGATTCGTAGGCCAGGCCGGCTGATCCGTTTTAAATTTAAAACAGTTCTATACGCTCCTTTCCTATTTCTCCTATGTCGTAGGGTTAAAACTAAAAAATATTTATTGCTTTCTTGATGTTTTCTCACGTTTTCAATAAAACCTTCTCGTAAAAGGATTTTAACAATATTTTCAGTGATGTAAGTAGATGGTATTCGAACTGTTCTTTTTTCATTCATGTCAGCATTTCGTATAGAGGTTATTATGTCAGCAATAGTGTCTTTACTCATGATAAACTAAGATTATTGTTGCCCCCGAATTTTGATATAATCAACATGCTCTTTTTCTTTTTTTTTTTTTTTGAATTCATAAATATTTATGAATTTTTAAAGGTATATACGTGATATATAAACAATCTACTAATAAAATTAATCTATTTCGTTCAAATACTAGAAACTACATCAAGGTCTTCCCTTATAATACTTCAGGTGCTAATGAAACGATTTTAGTGAAATTTAACTGTCTTAATTCCCGGGGGATCGCGCCAAAAATTCGGGTTCCTTTTGGATTTCCTTCTTGATCAATAACAACTGCAGCATTGTCATCATATCGTATTATCATACCGTTGTCGCGTTTGAGTTCTTTACAAGTACGTACAATTACAGCTCGGATCACTTCTGATCTTTCTAGAGGTGTATTTGGTACTGCTTCTTTGATTACAGCAACAATAACGTCACCAATATGAGCATATCGTCGATTACTAGCTCCTATGATTCGAATACACATCAATTTTCGGGCCCCGCTGTTATCCGCTACATTCAAATAGGTTTGAGGTTGAATCATATCGTTTTTTTTTTGTCTTTTTCAATGTAAAGGGTGAAATAAAAAAAAAGAAATATTGTTTGTTCAAAACAAAACAAGAAACCTGCAATTGTTTTTTTATACTTTTATACAAAAAACGATTTCCTTTGGTTCTTCACTATCCTATACCGAAAGAATGAATTGGGTTCGTATAGGCATTTTGGATGCCGCTATTGAAATAGCCCTTCTGGCTATATTTTCTGCTACTCCGCTCATTTCATAAAGTATTCTGCCGGGTTTAACAACAGCTACCCAATATTCGGGAGATCCTTTCCCCGAACCCATACGTGTTTCTGTAGGTCTTACTGTAACGGGTTTGTCTGGAAATATACGTACCCATATTTTTCCACCGCGGCGTGCATTTCGTGTCATTGCTCGCCGACCCGCTTCTATTTGTCTAGATGTGATCCAAGCGGGTTCAAGCGCTTGAAGAGCATATCTACCAAAGCAAATACGATTACCTCGATAAGATATTCCTTTCATTCTTCCTCTATGTTGTTTACGGAATCTGGT